CCGCGCATGGTGGATTCACAATCCACTGCCTTGATCCACTTGGCTACATCCGCCCCTTCCCTTATCTAGCTAAAGGATTTTATCCTTTTTCCATTCATCATTATTGTATTGATTCTTACCTTCATACTTCAGATTAAGATCGAGATATTGGACATAGAATGCCAATTTTAAAAATGTAAAAAAAAGGAGTAATCAGCCGTGACACGTTCACTAAAAAAAAATCCTTTTGTAGCTAATCATTTATCGGGAAAAATTGAAAAACTCAACATGAGGGAGGAGAAAGAAATAATAGTGACTTGGTCTCGGGCATCTACCATTATACCCACAATGATTGGCCATACAATCGCTATTCATAATGGAAAGGAACATTTACCTATTTATATAACAGATCGTATGGTCGGTCACAAATTGGGAGAATTCGCACCTACTCTAACTTTCGTGAGACATGCAAGAAACGATAATAAATCTCGTCGTTAGTCGTTCTACTAAGTATTCATGTTAAAAGTCTTATCTTAATAGTATTTATAATTAGTATTTAGACTTAAGAGTCTTTATCTTATACTAAGAGTATAGTATTTTATTTTCTTTTTCTAGTATACGAAGACTTAGACTTTTATTACTTATTCTTACTTTTCTGACTTATCTTATACTATACTTCACCTAGGCACTTATCATTCATTGGCGGGGGAGAACTTTCTTTTATGATAAAGAACGAAAATTCGGATAGAGAAGCAAAAGTGTTAGCTCAACATATATATGTATGTATGTCTGTTTTCAAAGCACGAAGAGTAATTGATCAGATTCGCGGGCGTTCTTATGAGGAAACACTCATGATATTAGAACTAATGCCTTGTAGAGCATCTTATCCAATTTTACAATTAGTTTATTCTGCAGCAGCAAATGCTAGTCATAATATGGGTTTGAATAAAGCTTATTTATTTATTAGTAAAGCTGAAGTCAACGGAGGTGCTATTGTTAAAAAATTAAGAACCCGGGCTCGAGGACGTAGTTGTCTAATAAAAAAAACCACTTGTCATATAAAAATTGTTTTAAAAGAAAAATATAAATTTTAGATTCATCTAAAGAAATAGAATTTAGATTCCTATTTTATATTTAGGGATTAAAAAAAAAATATGGATGGAACAAAGAGTAGAAAAATATGGGACAAAAGATAAATCCACTAGGTTTCAGACTTGGAACAACTCAAAGTCATCATTCTTTTTGGTTCGCACAACCAAAGAATTTTTCCATGGGCCTACAAGAAGATGAAAAAATACGGAATTGTATTAAGAACTATGTACAAAAAAATAAGAGAATATCCTCAGGTTTTGAAGGAATTGCCCATATAGGAATTAAAAAAAGAATAGATTTGATTCAGGTCATAATCTATATTGGATTTCCCAATTTATTATTAGAAGGACGAACACGGGGAGTCGAAGAATTACAGATAAATGTACAAAAAGAGTTTCGTTCTGTAAACTGGAGACTCAACATTGCTATCACAAGAATTGAAAAGCCTTATGGACAACCTAATATTCTTGCAGAATATATAGCTTTACAATTAAAAAATAGAGTCTCATTTCGAAAGGCAATGAAGAAGGCTATTGAATTAACTGAACAAACGGATACAAAAGGAATTCAAGTACAAATCGCAGGGCGTATCGACGGAAAAGAGATTGCACGTGTCGAATGGATCAGAGAAGGTAGGGTTCCTTTACAAACAATTCGGGCTAAAATTGATCACTGTTCCCATACAATTAGAACTATCTATGGAGTCTTAGGCATAAAGATTTGGGTATTTGTAAACCAAGAATAAGAATAATGGACCTTTACTTATCTCGCCATTCTGCTGAGCAATAGAAAAAATTTATAAGCTTTCTTCTTTATTTTTTTTTTATCTTAATCAAAGAAAAACAAACAATTATAATTCTATAAGGTTGAATAAAAATTAGATTTACTCTTTAATTTAGGTTTCGTATAATTGCTATGCTTAGTGTGTGACTCGTTAGTTTTAGTTTTTTATTTAGAGTTGAGATTACAAAAAAAAGATGACCCCACTATAAACTTAGTAACGATCAAAACTAAAAAAACTCAAAACTAATAACCAACTTATTGCTTCGTATTGTCGAGATCCCAAGAAACAGTCACTATATGACTGAATCGATCATATAGTTGTAGCAACTGAAATTTTTTTTCATAAAAAATAAATATAATTATAAATTATGAAACAAAAAAAGGGGGATGTGGAAAAATGAAAGGATGATAGAAAGAGAGAATAAAGATCTCAATGATATATGATTCCAATATGTATGGTTTATGAAAAATCACCCCATAAAAAAAGGCAGTGTGATAAAGCATCAACATCAATATACAATAAATATACAAAATCAATATACAACATTCATATTTTTTTATTTTATATTATTTTATATTTAAAATTTTTAAATATTTATAATTTCATAATTTAAAAAATATTTTAAATATTAATAAAATTAATATTAATAAATATAAATAAAATAAAAAAAAAAAAAAGAATATTAATTCTTAATATTAATTTAATATTAATTATTAATTTAATTATTAATAATAATAATATATATATATAAATATATAATAAATATATAAATGTAATAATAATATAATAAAATATTATACATATAAATATAACATAAATATAATAATAAATAGAATGAATATATTATCATAAAAATCAATCATAATAATCAAGAATCTAAATATAAATAATTACTAAATAATAATATTTTAAATTAAATTAAATAATAATAATCTAATCAATAATCAATATATATAATATAGATATTATATATCTAATAAGATAGATAAATAAATAATAAGATAGAATAAGGATATAAATAATAGAAATAAATAATAGAAACATAGATGAATAATTGAATCGAGCTTCGGGTTAAGAAAACTGAGGAGATTGACTCGGAAACAAATAACTGATTTTGTTGGGAGCTCCATTGCAGAGTTCAGGCCTAAGCATTAATGGAGAAGCTATGGGAACGATGGAACCTGTGACTACATAGGATTTGATTGAAAAAGAATCAATCCTAATGATTCATTGGGTAGGATGGCGGAATGAACCAAGAATAACATAGATTTCTTCTGAATAGTCATAAAATGACCCTACAAATAAAAGAGAAAAGAGTCAATATTCGCCCGCGTAACCTTTAGTTTTATATTTTTTTTTTTATTGAAATTTATATTTCATTTATTTTTCATCTATTGGATGACTTTTTGGGTGATTCAATATGAGGTAAAGTTAAATACTTTAGAAGATTTGTTAAAAGTAAAAGAAATAAGCATTATCCATAAACAATCACGTCTAGTGATTCGCGAGGAGCTGGATGAGAAGAAACTCTCATGTCCGGTTCTGCAGTAGAGATGGAATTCAGAAACAACCATCAACTATGACCCAAAAAGAACCAGATTTCGTAAACAACATAGAGGTAGAATGAAGGGAATATGTTGCCGAGGCAATCATATTTGTTTCGGAAGATATGCTCTTCAGGCACTTGAACCTGCTTGGATCACAGCTAGACAAATAGAAGCAGGGCGAAGAGCAATGACACGATATGCACGTCGTGGTGGAAAGGTATGGGTACGTATCTTTCCCGACAAACCTGTTACAGTAAGACCTATGGAAACACGTATGGGTTCGGGGAAGGGATCCCCCGAATATTGGGTATCCGTTATTAAACCGGGCCGAATACTTTATGAAATAAGTGGAGTATCAGAAACTGTAGCCAAAGCAGCTATGAAAATAGCTGCATGCAAAATGCCTATACGAACTCAATTTGTTATTTCAGGATCAGGATAGGTAAACAAAAGTAAGTAAAGGTGTATTGAGAATGAAAAAACAACCGCGGATTTCTTTATCTCTGGACAGATAATATTTATTTTTCCCTTGTCCCTTGCATTGAAATAAGAGATAAAAAAATGATATGATTCAACCTCAGACCCTTTTAAATGTAGCGGATAACAGCGGAGCTCGAGAGTTGATGTGTATTCGAATCATAGGAACTGGTAATCAACGATATGCTCATATTGGCGATGTTATTGTTGCTGTAATAAAAGAAGCAGTGCCCAACATGTCTCTAGAAAGATCAGAAGTAATTAGAGCTGTGATTGTACGCACGTGTAAAGAACTCAAACGTGACAATGGCATGATAATACGATATGATGACAATGCAGCGGTTATCATTGATCAAGAAGGAAATCCAAAAGGAACTAGAATTTTTGGTGTGATTGTTCGGGAATTGAGACAGTTGAATTTTACTAAAATAGTTTCATTAGCACCCGAAGTCTTATAGTCTTCTAAATCAGACTAGTAGGTTAAAATAGGACATACTCTTTTTATATTTCTATTCTCTATTCTATATATTAATATATTATATATTTTTATATATTATTATATTATATATTCTACTAGATACTATTAATATATAAATACTATTATATTCTACTAGATACTATAATATATAATATATAATATATAATAATATTAATATTATTATATATTTATTATATTTATTATTATTATTCGACTATTTATATTTTATATTTATATATTAAATTATACTATTTCATAGTATATTCATTCCTATCTTTATTTCTATTTATATCATAGTATAGATATAGAATTCTATAATTTAAATTCTATTAATTCGAATATCTGAAATAGATCCAATTAATAGATCGTGTCTCATGCATATACTTTTAATTAAAAAAAATTAAATAAATCAATAAAAAAGAAAAAAAATGAAACTAAAACAAAAAAAGCATGTTGATTATATAAAAAATGAGGAGGCATCAATAACTATAATTCGTCATGGGTAGGGACATTATTGCCGATATAATAACTTCTATAAGAAATGCTGACATGGATAAAAAGGGAAGGGTTCAAATAGCATCTACTAATATCACTAAAAATATTGTTAAAATACTTTTACGAGAAGGTTTTATTGAAAACGTTCGAAAACATCAAGAAAGTAAAAAAAAATTCTTGGTTTTAACCTTACGACATAGAAAGACTAGGAAAGGGAATAAAATTATTTTAAGGCGTATCAGCCGACCCGGTCTACGAATCTATTCCAACTATCAACGAATTCCTAAGATTTTAGGCGGAATGGGGATTGTAATTCTTTCTACTGCTCGAGGTATAATGACAGATCGAGAAGCTCGACTAGAAAAAATTGGAGGAGAAATCTTGTGTTATATATGGTGATTCTCCTGCAGTAACTTAATACTCTCTCGAACTTACTATTTGTCTATTTGTAAAATAGAGAGGAGAAGTGAATTATAGAATTATAGAACTCTTCCTCTAGTAGTTGATACTTAAAGGGGGTTATCTGAAATGAAAGAACAAAAATTGATTCATGAGGGTTTAATTATTGAGTCACTTTCCAACGGTATGTTTCGAGTTCGATTAGATAATCAAGATCTAATTCTAGGTTATATTTCAGGGAGAATCCGGCGCAGTTTTATACGTATACTACCCGGAGATAGAGTAAAAATAGAAATGAGTCGTTATGATTCAATCAGGGGACGCATAATTTATAGACTTCGAAAAAAAGATTCGAACGATTAGATCATTCTTTTAAACATCCCTCTCGTAGGGGTATAATTCGAAAAAAAAAAAAAAATAAACTAATTTTTGTTTCCAAAAAAATAGATTCAGAATGAGGGTAAGGAATAAAAAATATGAAAATAAGGGCTTCTGTTCGTAAAATTTGTGAAAAATGTCGCCTGATCCGTAGGCGCGGGCGAATCATAGTAATTTGTTCCAATCCGAGACATAAACAGAGACAGGGATAATTCTTCTCAAGTTCTAAATAAAGAACTTTCTAAAAGAAAAAAACCCATGTACATGTAAAAAGAAAGAAAAAAAGGATCAGTTTTCATATAAAATGGATATTCCCGTATCTTTCTATATATTTCTGATTCTTCCTTATTTTTTTTCTTATGAATATGAGATAATAAAATATGACAAAACCTATAGCAAAAATTGGTTTACGTAAGAATGCACGTATTGGTTCACATAAGAATGAACGTCGAATACCGAAAGGAGTTATTCATGTTCAAGCGAGTTTCAACAATACTATTGTAACTGTTACAGACGTACGAGGTCGGGTAGTTTCTTGGGCTTCCGCGGGGACTTCTGGATTCAGAGGCACAAGAAAAGGAACACCTTATGCTGCTCAAGCAGCAGCACTCAACGCTATTCGTACAGTAGTGGATCAGGGTATGCAACGAGCAGAAGTTATGATAAAGGGTCCAGGTCTCGGAAGAGATGCGGCATTACGAGCCATTCGTAGAAGCGGAATACTATTAAGTTTCGTACGTGATGTAACACCCATGCCACATAATGGATGTCGCCCCCCTAAAAAAAGACGTGTGTAGAAATAAGAATTCAATAGATTCCAAGAAAAATAAATGATTCAATGATCCGATCCAATAATCATAAAGAAAATAAAAATAATAGTATGGTTCGAGAAGAAGTAGCAGGATCCACTCGAACACTACAGTGGAAATGTGTTGAATCAAGAGTAGACAGCAAGCGCCTTTATTATGGTCGTTTCGTTCTGTCCCCGCTTATGAAAGGTCAAGGCGATACCGTAGGTATTGCCATGCGAAGGGCTTTACTTGGAGAAATAGAAGGAACATTTATCACACGTGCAACATCTGAGAATGTGTTGCACGAATATTCTACGATAGTAGGTATTGAAGAATCAGTACATGATATTTTAATAAATTTGAAAGAAATTGTATTGAAAAGTAATCTCTATGGAGTTAGGGACGCATCCATTTGCGTCAGAGGTCCAAAATACATAACCGCTCAAGATATCATCTCACCACCTTCTGTAGAAATAGTTGACACGACACAACATATAGCTAACCTGACAGAACCAATTGATTTGTGTATTGAATTACAAATCAAGAGAGATCGCGGATATCATATGAAATCCACAAACGAATCTCACGATGGAAGTTATCCTATAGATACTGTATCCATGCCTGTTCGAAATGCGAATCATAGTATTCATTCTTACGGGAATGGGAATGAAAAACAAGAGATACTCTTTCTAGAAGTATGGACGAATGGAAGTTTAACTCCTAAAGAAGCACTTTATGAAGCTTCTCGTAATTTGATTGATTTATTGATTCCCTTTCTACATGCAGAAAAAGAGGACATGAATTTCGAGGAAAATGAAAACAGATTGAATCTGCCCCCTTTTTCCTTTCAAGACAAATTCACTGATTTAAAGAAAAACAAAAAACGAATTCCATTAACATGTATTTTTATTGACCAATCAGAATTGCCTTCCAGGGCCTATAATTGTCTCAAAAGGTCCAATATACATACATTATTGGACCTTTTGAGTTATAGTCAAGAGGATCTTATGAAAATAGAATATTTTCGCATAGAAGATGTAAAACAGATATTGGACACTCTACAGAAGCATTTTTCAATCAATTTACCTAAGAAAAAGTGTTAATTTTAAATCCGTTGGAATTATAAAAATTTTTAGTTTTTATTTAGTTTTTATAAAGAAAAAAGAATAGAATGAGTTTTGAATCTACGGTACGATCCATATATTTGCGGATATAGATCATAAATAAAATTATAAAATTGATTGATGTATCTAGGGAAGATCCAGAACGGGATCTTCCCTAGATACCTATGTCCTGGCATTTCACGGTTTAATCAATTTTAAAAAGACCTAAAGTTAGGGATTTCTCAATAGGCAATGTTGCTCCAATACCTAACCAAAGAGCTACTGCAGTACCGATCAAAAAGACTGTTGTAGCTACTGGACGACGAAATGGATTTTGGAATTTATTGACATTCTCCAAAAAGGGTACTGTCAATAATCCTATTGGTACTGAAACCATTAAAAGAACACCCAACAACTTATTTGGTACTGTACGAAGTATTTGAAATACGGGAAAGAAGTACCATTCGGGTAATATTTCCAACGGAGTTGCAAATGGATCTGCCGGTTCACCAATCATTGACGGCTCTAGAACTGCTAAGCCCACATTACATGCAATAGTGCCTAGAATTACTACTGGAAAAATATATAAAAGATCATTGGGCCATGCGGGTTCGCCATAATAATTATGCCCCATACCCTTAGCCAATTTAGCTCTTAATACAGGATCGTTCAAATCAGGTTTCTTTGTTATTTGGATAGGTGAATTCTTAAGGATCCATCCCCCAAAAGAACCGGACATGATAATTTTTTATCATCCGGCTCGAGCACAAGAATCAAAAGAATGACAGAAATAGATCCATAGAACATAAATGGGTACATAGAGAATCTATATTTCATATCATACATATCCACATATACAATGTAGAATGACTCTATGTAAGAAAAGATTTATGAAATTCCATTTCCCCGGGTTGCAACGATTCATTGCTCATTGCAAAGAATTCAGTTTTGGCAAAGAAATGCTCCATATCCAAGTAGGCTTACAAATTCGATAATGATCAAGTGCTTTTTGGATTATCTCATGTCTTTTGTTTGCTATTTATCCCCACAAAATCTAGATTTTCTTACATACAACAATACAAAGTTTTTACTTATTATTAATAAAGTCTAATCTCTGTTCTTCTTTAGATCCCTTATTTCACTCCGATAGTATTATAGATCAGGGTCGATGCAAAGGAAATGAATGCATCTCCATACTATAATTAGATTACTATCAAATTAAATTAATCAAATAAATACTATCTATCTACTCTAATATCTAATTATATCTAATTACTAATAAATTATAATTTTATAATTATAAATTATAATATAAATAATTATAATATAAATAATTATAATATAAATTATAAAAATAATTATAAAATTATAATAAAAAAATCAAACAAAGTGGAATAGATAGAACTTTTAATCATGCCACATCGCTTATTCTAGGGATCTTACGGAGCCTGTTCATGCATAACATGATTAGGGTATGATCATAGAAAAGATTCTCCTCAAGCGAACCGGCCTATCCTATGCTACATAAGGGGATTGACGTGATGGTTGGATGCAGAGACACATTGGGTTGTGAATTCCAACGTGGCGGAGAAAATCATATATCCGCATGGAACAATCAATAGTTCAAGTCACACACTCCCATAATCCATCCTCTTTTAGTAAAATATACTTCAACTATTCGTAACAATACAATACTTCAGAGTTGAAGAGAAGTATCCAAATAATATGCCTTAATTTTTCAATAATCCATATTTGTTTTGTAGCAATTAAATATTTTTGTTCCTCCCCGATATGATAAATTACAAATATATATGATCCGCCTTTTCTATAAAGGACCTGAAATGCCTTGCTTACGTATCATTGGGAAGTGCATTAACATAAATACGGCAGTAAGAAGAGGTAATACAAAAGTATGTAAACTATAAAAACGAGTCAAAGTAGATTGGCCCACACTAGCGCTTCCACGTAATAATTCTACCAGGGGCGATCCTATTATAGGAATAGCTTCAGGCACGCCTGTTACGATTTTTACTGCCCAATAGCCAATTTGGTCCCGAGGTAAGGAATAACCAGTTACGCCAAAAGATGCGGTCAATACAGCCAGAACCACCCCCGTAACCCAAGTTAATTCGCGGGGTTTTTTAAACCCACCCGTAAGATACACACGAAATACGTGCAAGATCATCATTAGAACCATCATACTTGCTGACCATCGATGAACTGATCGAATTAACCAACCAAAATTGGCCTCAGTCATTATGTATTGAACAGAGGAAAAAGCTTCTGTAACAGTTGGACGATAGTAAAAAGTCATAGCAAAACCCGTAGCCACTTGTACTAAAAAACAAGTAAGCGTAATTCCGCCTAGACAATAAAATATGTTGACATGAGGAGGAACATATTTACTAGTTATATCATCTGCAATTGCTTGAATCTCGAGACGTTCTTCGAACCAATCATATACTTTATTGAGATAG